GAGTATGCTACTAATCGATCTCTACCTGTTATTATTGTGTGTGCTTCCGGAGGAGCACGTATGCAAGAAGGAAGTTTGAGCTTGATGCAAATGGCTAAAATATCTTCTGCTTCATATAATTATCAATCAAATAAAAAGTTATTCTATGTATCAATCCTTACATCCCCTACAACTGGTGGAGTAACGGCCAGTTTTGGTATGTTGGGAGATGTCATTATTGCTGAACCTAACGCGTACATTGCTTTCGCAGGTAAAAGAGTAATTGAACAAACATTGAATAAAACAGTACCCGACGGTTCACAAGCAGCTGAGTATTTATTCCATAAGGGCTTATTCGACCCAATCATACCGCGTAATCTTTTAAAAGGCGTTCTGAGTGAGTTATTTCAGCTACACGGTTTTTTTCCTTTGAAAAATAGATATATAATATACAATAATATAGAAATAAAAGATATATATAATATACAATAATATAGAAATAAAACGAAAATATTAAAATCTAGAAAAAATAGAAGTGATTTCTATGCCTTGCCTACCAAGAACTTCCATTTTTATTAGAAATCTAATCCCTTTTTGTTGGGTTGAATTAGTTTAGTTAGAGTGCGAACTTATAATAAAAATAAACTCTTTATCTTTAATAAAAAAAAAAAAACCTTTATTTTATTAGTAAGATAGAAAGAAAGGACGGGAGAATTCATAAAATTTCGTAAACTTAAAGTGGGTTGTCATACATATTCATGTAGAAAGATGAATAGGTACACTAAATTTTCATTTAGTTCTCATTCCTTGCACTTATTAAGTACTTAATAATCTTAAATTATATTATTTATAATATAATAATTATAATATAATATAATAGATATACTTATGATATCTTTATATTTATAATAGATACAAATATTAAAATAATAGATACAAATATTAAATTGAGGTACCCGTTCTATGACAGATCTTTACTTACCTTCTTTTTTTGTCCCTTTAGTAGGCCTAGTATTTCCGGCGATTGCAATGGCTTCTTTATTTCTTCATGTACAAAAAAATAAGATTGTCTAATGATGGAGCCAACCAGATATTTTTTTACAGTTTTTAGTGTAATGCGGTATGATATGTGCCTTTTTTCTGAATACAAATGAAAGAACTGTTATGCATGCGGATACATGATATCCGTATAAATCCATGTATATACGGGTTATAAAAACGATCGGAAAATATTTTTATAATAGAAAGTCAATGTATCTAACCAATTACTCCTAAGGGTTCATATCAGAATAGTTTTAGTTGATGAAAGTTACTTTGGCATCAAGAAAAGTAAAGTCAATTTTTTTTTTTCTGAATTCCAATCGAATGCAATCGGATCTAGTATAGTATGAACTGGCGATCAGAACATATATGGATAGAACTTATAACAGGGTCTCGAAAAGCAAGTAATTTTTTCTGGGCCTTTATTCTTTTTTTAGGTTCACTAGGATTTTTAGTGGTTGGAATTTCTAGTTATCTTGGTAGGAATCTGATACCTGGATTTCCTTCTCAACAAATTATTTTTTTTCCACAAGGGATCGTGATGTCGTTCTATGGGATCGCGGGTTTATTCATTAGTTCCTATTTGTGGTGCACAATATCGTGGAATGTAGGTAGTGGTTATGATCGATTCGATAGAAAAGAAGGAATAATGTGTATTTTTCGTTGGGGATTCCCCGGAATAAATCGTCGCATTTTCCTTCGCTTCTTTATGAAAGATATCCAATCAATCAGAATGGAGGTTAAAGAGGGTCTTTTTCCTCGTCGTATTCTTTATATGGAAATCAGAGGCCAAGGAACCATCCCCTTAACTCGTACTGATGAGAATTTGACTCCACGAGAAATTGAACAAAAAGCTGCCGAATTGGCCTATTTCCTGCGCGTACCAATTGAAGTTTTTTGAATTTTTCTCAAAAGGAACAAATTCATTCGGATTTATCCAATTGAGATATTCGGAAATCGCATTTACTTAGAATTTACTTATTCTATTATAAATATATATATTTCATTCGAAACGGGATCCTTAATTCTATTTCTATATTCTTTTTTCTAGATCTAAGGACTACATTTTTACAAAAAACTGGGAATAGATCCATAGATTCGATACCTTGTTATAGAACTCGTGCTTTAGAGAAATATAAGATCAGATAAAGTTGACAAATGAAGCAGTTCATTAACAATTCACAGAAAAAAAAATGAAAAAAAAGAAAGCATTGGCTTCCCTCGCGTATCTTGCATCTATAATATTTTTGCCCTGGTGGATCTCTCTCTCATTTCAAAAAAGTCTGGAACCTTGGATTATTCATTGGTGGAATACTAGGCAATCCGAAAATTTTTTGAATGATATTCAAGAGAAAAATGTTTTAGAAAAATTCTTAGAATTAGAAGAACTATTCTTGTTGGATGAAATGATAAAAGAATACCCAGAGACACATATAAAAAAGCTTAGTATAGGAATACACAAAGAAACGATACAATTGGTCAAAACACATAATGAATATCATCTCCATATCATTTTGCATTTGTCGACAAATATAATCTGTTTTACTATTCTAAGTGGTTATTTTATTCTGGGTAATGAAGAACTTGTTATTCTGAATTCTTGGATTCAGGAATTCTTCTATAACTTAAGTGACACAATAAAAGCTTTTTCTATTCTTTTAGTTACTGATTTATGGATTGGATTTCACTCAACCCATGGTTGGGAACTAATGATTGGTTCGATCTACAATGATTTTGGATTGGCTCATAATGAGCAAATTATATCTGGTCTTGTTTCTACTTTTCCAGTTATTCTAGATACAATTGTGAAATATTGGATCTTCCGTTTTTTAAATCGCGTATCTCCTTCGCTTGTAGTCATTTATCATTCAATGAATGAATGATAAACTTATTTGATTTCCTGATATCAAATAAGTTTTTTCACGTAAAAAAAGGGCATTTTTTTTTTTTCATTCTTTATACTTTTCAAGGCCTTCGTCCTGTTTTCGTCGAATTTTTTCAGTACAATGGCAGACTCGTGGATAGGGAACTATACTAGCTACCTATCTAATTTATTGTAGAAATTCCAGGATCAATGATTGGATCATGCAAAATAGAAATACTTTTTCTTGGGTAAAGGAACAGATGACTCAATTTATTTCTGTATCGATCATGATATATGTAATAACTCGAGCATCTATTTCAAATGCGTATCCCATTTTTGCGCAGAAAAGTTATGAAAATCCACGAGAAGCAACCGGGCGAATTGTATGCGCCAATTGCCATTTAGCTAATAAGCCTGTGGATATTGAAGTTCCGCAAGCTGTACTTCCTGATACTGTATTTGAAGCAGTTGTTCGAATTCCTTATGATATGCAAGTGAAACAAGTCCTTGCTAATGGTAAAAAAGGATCTTTGAACGTGGGGGCTGTTCTTATTTTACCCGAGGGATTCGAATTAGCCCCCACCGATCGTATTTCTCCCGAGGTGAAAGAAAAGATAGGAAATCTGTCTTTTCTGAGTTATCGTCCTAATAAAAGAAATATTCTTGTGATAGGTCCTGTTCCAGGTCAAAAATATAGTGAAATCGTCTTTCCCATTCTTTCCCCCGACCCTGCTACAAAGAAAGACGTTAACTTCTTAAAATATCCTATATATGTAGGTGGGAACAGGGGAAGGGGTCAGATTTATCCTGATGGGAGCAAGAGTAACAATACAGTCTATAATGCTACATCCGCGGGTATAGTAAGCAAAATAGTACGTAAAGAAAAGGGGGGATATGAAATAACCATAGTTGATGCATCGGATGGTCACCAAGCGGTTGATATTATACCTCCAGGGCCAGAACTTCTTGTTTCAGAGGGTGAATCTATCAAGCTTGATCAACCATTAACAAGCAATCCTAATGTAGGGGGGTTTGGTCAGGGAGATGCAGAAATAGTGCTTCAAGATCCATTACGCGTCCAAGGCCTTTTGTTCTTCTTGGCATCTGTTATTTTGGCACAAATTTTTTTGGTTCTTAAAAAGAAACAGTTTGAAAAAGTTCAATTATATGAAATGAATTTCTAGATCCAGAAATTCCTTACCATCAAGTTGATAAAAAGCGCCGAATTCTTGTTGATCAAAAAAATGAAATATGTATTTCTGTAAACTTCCTTAAACCTACTTTGCTTTGTTTTTTGTTTCTAGTATTTTTGCGAGATCTATGGAATTCATTACTTGTATTCCATTTTTAGTACTAGGCACTAGCCAATAGGTATACAAAAACAAAGGAAGAAGATACAAGACAAGGACTGGATAAATGAAATAATCTAGGAAGGATTGTAAGTCTTCCTAATCTTCTATTCGACACAAGAAAAGGTAGAACTTCTTTTTCTTGTGTCGTCTTGTATCGAAATAATAATGCTTTTTCTCTTGTTCACCAAAGATTAATATTTCTTCTTTTCCGGATATATCGGAAATCTTTTGTTTAGATTCATACATTCATTATTTTAAATAAATAAAAACATAAGAAATAAGAAGTAGTAGACAAACAAAAAGTTTTAGAGGGGAGTCATTCATTGAGTAAATGGAGCTTCTTCTTCTATTATTCAATTAACTTCCACTTTTCATTTATATTATTTATTTTTCAATATTACTAAAAATTTACTTATTTGGTTGAAAAGCGGCGCGGATTATAATCTATTTTTACGCATACCTAAATGCTTATTTTTTATTTTATCTTTTTTTTCTATTTTATATACAATAAGTTTGTATTTGTTTACTATAAGAAATGTAGAAATGATTTGCAGAATATCTCATCCATTTAAATTATCCATATGATATTGGATTACCTCAAAAATAGATTGATTCCTTCTTTCTTGTTGCTTCGTAAGATAAGAGTTAATGAGCGCCAGAGCCTCTATTATATATAAATCAATCAATAGAAAAAGCTTCTATTCCATTGTGCAAAAACATCATAAGAAACAAAAGAATAGAGTGGTTTGAAAGATCAGAGCATC